TTTTTTCTCGAATAAATAATGAATTTTCCTAGGACAGTATTCAAGTTATTAAAGTAAAGAGCTCATCGAAAACTTACTGCAGCTTGCCAAACAAAGGCTAAGAGAAAAAAGAAAAGAGGTATCACTGGCATAAAATCTATGATTGGATTCAAAAAAGCGTAGGCTTCGGGCAATTTGCCGAAGAAAAAGGTACTAGAATAAAGGACAGAATTAAGATAGATACAGATTAAATGAAAGATATTAATCATAACAAACCCTTTTTTGTTCTTTGTTCTTGGGGATAATTTTTTTTTGATTGAGTTATTCAGATGTTATTAATAGAAGATATACGAGAAAATAAAGAAAATAAGGTAGAGCTCAAAAATCCATTTTTGAACTTATAAAAAAACCCTTCTATTCTCTTTTGAGAATTGAAGAACTCGTATTTTCATAGAATATCTTAATTGAATTCTATGTAATGATCAATTAAAGTCAGTTAAATTGTACATAAAATCTATTCCATAGATCTAGAGATTTGTGCTCGTGTTGACAAACGAGTGTTGACAAAGACCCATTGGTTATGCTATACTATAACATGAGCGGTGCGGGGGATGGGGGGTACTGCGTTTTTTTTTCTTCGTTCTTTTTTTGGACAATATCAGTACTGGAGGCGTGCGAGGATGGTGGTGAAAAAACCACACAATACGTTCCCGGGCGGGGGCTCTGTACGGGGGCCTTGCCGCCGTATACGAAGGGCCCGCTCCCAATTCCAAGTGCTAGTGGGGGTGAAAAAAGGCCCCCACCTCGGTGCTCTCGAGGCGTATAGGGTGTTGGTTTGGTGTTGCCTGCCCGCACCTTATACGGCTGGGGCGTAGCCAAGCGGTTAAGGCAACGGGTTTTGATCCCGATACGCGAAGGTTCGAATCCTTTCGTCCCAGGAAATATGGAAATGCTTGTATGTTTGGCTCTATACCTGTTCTGTCTTGGTGGCGCGAGGCGCCGCCATACCCTGGGGGCGTAGTCTGAGGCAAGACATCGGACTTTCATCCCGATAACGAAGGTTCGAACCCTTCCGCCCCAAGAATCTATAGATATAGATTCAAATTCATCATTAGATAATGTATTAGATAATGTAATCATTACGCTTCAACCGGGTTATTCCACCTTTTAGAACTAGAACGCAAAAAGGAGACCAAGATGGCTTTAGAAAGAGGGATCTTCCCGTTCAAGATAACAGAAAGAGAGATGTTGATGTTCGATTTGAAACGCGCTTTGAAACGCGCGAAGGCCCTTTCTTATCATCCTTTATCGGTGGATAGACGTTTTGTGGTTTTATGCCATAATCCAGATTCAAGTACGGATCCAGAGGAAGTAAAAAAAGAGGCTCCAGAGGAAGTAAAAAAAGAGGCAATAAAAGGGGAAGGAGAAAATAGCTTCGATCAGGGGACAAGAAATGGAGTCCAACTCCATAGGAGCCTCATAGTAATTAAAAAGCTGTCTATCCTCTACCTTTTTCTTTTTTTATTCCGCGAGAGGCTAATACTCCTCTTAGTCATCCAAATCGCGGGGACCTACTTGTATGTACAACATCCAGAGTATCTACGCCTTCTCCTAAAGTGGGCCCTCGAAGAGGTTTGGGACCCTCTCGACTACCTAGTTTTTATAACTCCCCGAATATTACGGGAGTTTTGGGAGGGTTCTACCTCTTTTCGGGAAACTCTCAGGCAGTTGCACTTTGCCTGGGTTGATTCGATATACGACCTAGGAAAAGCTTTCCGGGCTGTCCCGGCATACCCCGTACGGAACTCGCCGTGGAATCGCACACAGTTTTTCTCGTTTTTACGGGCATTCTGGAAAGAATTCCAATCGGATAGCGGGTTAGAATTTTTATTTTCGAGAAAAACCATAATATTGAGCCTCGCGATCCTGTCGATATTGTGGAATCTTCGCAAATAGAAGAAAAAATACATAAATTACTATGTACCGACTTAATGATTATCCACGATTCCATAATGGAATCGATTAGAAAACAACCCCGAACTAAAAAAATCTTATGGTAAAACTGCGTTTGAAACGATGTGGACGGAAGCAACGAGCCTTTTATCAAATTGTTGCAATTGATGTTCGAGCCCGAAGAGAGGGAAGGGCTCTTCAAAAGGTGGGTTTTTATGATCCGATAAATAACCAAACCCATTTAAACGTTCCTGCTATTCTCTATTTTCTTGAACAAGGCGCTCAAGCCACAGGAACTGTTCATGATATTTTAAAGAAGGCGGGGGGGTTTTCGGAACTCCTTCTTAAGCAAAGGACTACCCGTTTTTGAAATAGAAAAAGGGAAGGGTCCCGCTTTTTATCCCCTTGTTTCTAACGTGCACTCCGTTCCATTTATACTTAATTTCATATTTTTTAGCTTTCATTTACTAAAAGTATGTGGTGTTCTACAAAACCCGATTTTAGTGATTCCCATTCATATAGTGTCTGTCATAGCATGAATGAAAAAAAGATGAACCAAATATGGAAAGTAATTGGATTAAAAAATAGAAAATTTTGACACACTTTCGTTTCGATGAGTGAGTTTTGTTTTCACTTTAGTATCAAAACAAATAATAAGAAATACTAAAAAGGGGTTTAAGCTTGCTTGTTCCCCTTGTATTAGTATTCTATAAATGGATTTCCATTGAATAAGAATAAACCCTTTTCAATATACATACAACACATTTCTATTGACAATGGCGTGTTGAAGAAATCGAATTTTGTCGTGTGTAAGGGGATCTATTTATCTCCTTTCCATTCGATAGGTTTTTTACTTCATTCAAAAACAAGTGCGGGGTTCGTCGGATTTTCTATGATACCGGAAGTCTTCTTGTGTGATATGAAAATGTTGATTCTCAAAGAGGAAGCAGATAAGCATAAGAGTCGGTGACATACGACATAGGAGGGACCTCTCTACCTATTGTTAGCTGAAAAGTTGTTGTATTTTCATCTGCTCTTTATTTTATTATGTTCAGAATGGTTTATCGTTTTTATTTTATCATTTTTTTCTTGTTACTTTAATCTTTTTATTGTATGGTACAATTAGATCTCGTTCTTTTTTTTTATTCCTATTATATCTATGTTTTTTTTTTGTTTTTTTTATTGGCGTTGCTAACTTAACGGTAGATTAAGCGCGGCTAGCTTTTTTTCATATTTTTATGAAGCAAGAGCTTCGTCCATACCAATACCACTGGTAGGTTTTGTAAGACCGCGACTGATCCTGAAAGGAATGAGTGGAAAAAACAGCATGTCGTATCTATACACTGGAGAATTCTGCGAATATTTTATGCAGGGTTTTCCCAAGGGCAAAAGATTTCGGGGGATCACTATAAAAACTTCTTTGCCTTTTTATTGTTAACAAAAAGAATTTATGGTTAGGGGGTCAGGTGAATAAAAGAGATACAGCAAATCCCGTAGTAAAAAGAGTAAAAATCAAACTTTAGATAAACAAAAAGCAAGGAGTTTCTCTTCTTTATTTGAACCTCGATCGAAATGACAAGTTAAAAATCTGTCTCGGGTGGGCGGGTCTTTTTCCATGACCCTGGAGTGGATTGTCTGTTTTTTATGAGTTGTAAATATTTTCGATTAGCTATTAGCCAGTCCCATTAGGGGTTGATGTGTGGAAAAAGATGGATAAAGATAATTTTTTTTTTCAAAATCAAAGGAGGGGTCGAGGTTCAAAAATAAAGGATTTCTAATTGTTATCCAAACAAATGAAATTTAAGTAAAGCTTAAAAGAAAGGGGGGAGGATACAGAATCCGTTCATAAGTCTACCTGTCCCCTAGGTATCCATTTTATGTTTCCCCTAATACCTTGTTTGGACCGTATCGCACTATGTATCATTTGATAACCCAAGAAATTCCCCACTCTCCGTTCAATTCTAAGTGAGTTTCATTTCAAATGGAAGAATTAGAAGGATATTTAGAATTCGATCGATCTCGGCAGCATGCTTTTCTATACCCACTTATCTCTCGGGAGTCTATTTATGCACTTACGCATGATCATGGTTTAACTAGATCCATTTTGTTGGAAAAAGCCAATTATGACAATAAATCCAGTTCACTAATTGTGAAACGTTTAATTGCTCGAATGTATCAACAGAGCCCTTTGGGCATTTGTCCCAATGATTCAAACCAAAATCAAAATCCATTTTTGGGGCACAATAAGAATTTGTATTCTCAAATTATATCAGAGGGATTTGCAGATATTGCGGAAATTCCCCTTTTTCTTCAATTTGTATCTTCTTTCGAAGGGAAAGAAATAGCAAAATCTCTTAATTTACGATCAATACAGTCAATATTTCCCTTTTTAGAGGATGAATGCTCCCATTTCCATTTTGTGTCAGACGTACTAATACCCCACCCTGCCCATCTGGAAATCCTGATTGAAGCTCTTCGTTATTGGGTGAAAGACGCTCCCTTCGTGCATTTTTTACGAGCCTTTCTCTATGAGTGTTGGAGTTTAAATAGTCTTATTATTCCAAAAAGGTCTAGTTCTTTTTTTTCAAAAAAAACTTCAAGATTGTTCCTCTTTCTATATAATTCTCATGTATGTGAATATGAGTCCATCCTCCTTTTTCTTCGTAATAAATCTTCTCATTTACGACCAACATCTTCTGGAATCTTTCTGGAGCGTATTCTTTTCTATAAAAAGATGGAAGGTCCTGGATCTATCGTTTCAAATAATTTTGAGCGCATTCTGCTGCTTTTCAAGGACCCCTGCATTCATTATGTTAGATATAAAGGAAAATACATTCTGATTTTTAAAGACAGACCTCTTCTGATGAATAAATGGAAAGATTATCTTGTAAAGTTATGGCAATGTCATTTTTATGTATGGTCTCAACCAGGAAGGGTCAAATTATCCCAGCATTCCCTTTACTTTATGGGTTATATTTTAAGTGTACGACCAATGCCCTTGGTGATACGGAGTCGAGTATTAGAAAATTCATTTCTAATAGAGAATGCTATGAATAAGGTCGAAACAA